ACGAATATGAATGGGGTTTCTTTGTTGACATAAGATCTAAATTGTAAAAAGAAATCAAAAGTTGCGGATAACTCCTTTTTATCTATATTCTTGATTACTAATTCAGTTAAGAGGCCTCTATCAACAAGAAAAAAAGTGAATTCTTATTTTCGTTAAATTTTAGGAAAATAAAAAATTTTTGTTCTACGTCTTACGTATGTATATATAATCCAACTAGAATATAGAAACTATAGATATGATATATGCTTTTGTACCTTCTATACTCACTTAGATATATACTTAGATTTATACTAATTAAACTTTGAATTCTAATTATTTAATTCTTAATAAGATAAGATATCTTTATCTTTATAATAATATAAATTAATAATAACAGGTACAAATAGTAAATTGAGGTATCCTTTATATGACAACTTTTGACTTTCCCTCTGTTTTGGTGCCTTTAGTAGGCTTAGTATTTCCGGCAATGGCAATGGCTTCTTTATTTCTTCATGTTCAAAAAAATAAGACTGTTTAGATCTGATGGGCCCAACTCTGATCCATTTTTTTTTTCAAAACAAAGACTTGTATCATAACGCAGATACCTATTTAGTGTAAGAAAGTATAACATGCGGCGCTTCCGTCGAAAAAGGGGCTCTTTGGCTTGTAGAAAGATGATATGGGGGTAAAGGAATTCTATCTATTTGAAAAAATATCAGGATCGCTGGATGGCTGAACTGTAAAATCGGCACATCTATATGTATATTGATGGGATCGTACGAAGGGTATGTTTTTATTTTAGATCTAACCAATTTGATAAATTACTCTTAAAGGTTCACATCAAACTAGTACTAGTTGATGAGAGTTACTTCGGAAACAAAAAGTCTAGGGTATTCTATCAATTCCAATAAAACGAAACCAGATCAAGTATGAGTTGTCGATCAGAACATATATGGATACAACCTATAACGGGGTCGCGAAAAACAAGTAATTTCTGCTGGGCCATTATCCTTTTTTTAGGTTCATTAGGATTCTTATTGGTTGGAACTTCCAGTTATCTTGGGAGAAACTTGCTATCTTTATTTCCGTCTCAGCAAATCCTTTTTTTTCCACAAGGGATTGTGATGTCTTTCTATGGGATCGCGGGTCTCTTTATTAGCTCCTATTTGTGGTGCACAATTTCGTGGAATGTAGGGGGTGGTTATGATCGATTCGATAGAAAAGAAGGAATGGTGTGTATTTTTCGTTGGGGATTCCCTGGAAAAAATCGTCGCATCTTCCTCCGATTCCTTATAAAGGATATTCAGTCCGTCAGAATAGAAGTTAAAGAGGGTATTTATGCTCGCCGTGTCCTTTATATGGATATCAGGGGCCAGGGGGCCATTCCCTTGACTCGTACTGATGAGAATGTTACTCCACGGGAAATCGAACAAAAAGCTGCCGAATTGGCCTATTTCTTGCGTGTACCGATTGAAGTATTTTGAGAAATGAGCTGAGAGAGTGAATGCTTTTTCAGCAGGAAGTAAAAACTAAAGAATCCCCCTTTTCTATACCATAACTTAACTGAAGTTTCTTCATAACGCTCATTCTAGTCAAAGAAGACGTATACGTAACGTAACAACCACAAAACAAAACCATTTTTGTGGTCTTTTATGTGTATGGAAATCTACACAACTTAATTCAATAACAAAAAAATTAAGTAACAAATCGAAAAAATGGATTCATCCTTTCTATTTTCTATCAAAGTAGTTCGAAATACATAAATTTTTTTATTCCGGACTCTGCGTAGTCAGTGAAAATTTTTTAAAAATAGAAGATATTTGATATAATGATAGAAAAAAATATTCATTACCTAAATAAAGCGGTTCTTTCAGGCAGTCATTGATTCGTCGAAAAGGGGCATACTTGCTTCGAATTTTACCAATTACTATATCTGGAAACACTATAATATTTTTTTGTTAACTCTTTGAATTCGAAGTGGATTCTTAATCTATTTCTGTATTCTTTCTACATTCAAAGACTAACTCCAAAATCACAAATAAAAAACAAAACAGTGAATAGATTCATAAGTTCGATACTTTGTAATCGAACTCATGCATGAGAGAAATATTGGATGGCGGAGAGTCAACTAATGAGGTCGGTTCATTAAAAATTCATAGACGAAATGAAAAAATGTCAAAAAAGAAAGCATTCAACCCTCTTTTATATCTTGCATCTATAGTATTTTTGCCCTGGTGGATTTCTCTCTCATTTAATAAAAGTCTGGAATCTTGGGTTACTTATTGGTGGAATACTAGGCAATCTGAAATTTTTTTGAATGATATTCAAGAAAAAAATATTCTAGAAAAATTCATAGAATTGGAGGAAATCCTTCTTTTGGAGGAAATGATCAAGGAATACTCGGAGACACATCTACAAAACCTTCGTATAGGAATCCACAAAGAAACGCTCCAATTAATCAAGATACACAATGAGGATCATATCCATACGATTTTGCACTTCTCGACAAATATAATCTGTT